TTTAAATTATTAAATAATAGGTCTTTTTTTCTTGTTTTTAGTCCAGAAAAGTAAATGTAAATAGTAAAGAAAAAAACAAGAAAAAAAGAATTATAAAATAATAAGAAGAACTCACATTTTGATTCTATTTTGACTCTATATCATAGGAATGGAAATAGTTCTTCTTATTATTGTTGTTGCTTTAATAACAAGCATTTTTGTTTTCAAATCAGATAAATTTTTTTCTATCTATGATTCATTGGAACAAAAAAGGGCCTGGATAGGTCAGTACCTATCCGGGCCGTGGGAATAAAATAAAAAGGCCCTTTTGAACAAACTCAAAGAAAGATTCTTTTTTTTTCTATATTTCTATTGGAAATATATTTTTCGAGCCCTTACTTTATGGAATTGGAATTGCTGATAAAAGTTGTATATATCTATATAATAAAAAGAGATAAAAAAATAATAAAGAAAGATAAAGAAAGACTTTTTCAATCTTTACTTTATGTATGGGAGAGATGGCTGAGTGGACTAAAGCGGCGGATTGCTAATCCGTTGTACGAGTTATTCGTACCGAGGGTTCGAATCCCTCTCTTTCCGTTTCCATTGATGAATTGATATTTTATTTATCTTTCGAATTTCTCGAACCCTTTTTCTTTTTTCATAGTTAAAGGTGTGGAATAGATAAAATCCGAAGAAAATTTGAAAATCAAGTAAGGAAAATGCCTTTATTTTTTATTCTTCATTCTTCACGCCCAGGATTACGTCCCGGATCATTAGATAGGAATCCGAAGATGAAGAGAGAAACAAAGAATATCACTACTGTGTAAACGAAGAGTTTGAGAGTAAGCATTACACAATCTCCAAGATCATTTTTTGGGAAAAAGAGAATAGATTTTCCATTTTTATACCACATATCCTATTTTGACTCCTATTTTGACACCAAGACATGAGAAGTAGTTTCTAGAAATGGAAAAGCATTTTCAAAAAATCATTTGTAATTAAGAGTCTTTCATTGCCAAAATTTTCTTTCATACCCACAATTAGATATTGTGGGGGACCCTAATTAATAGTGCCTTTCACTGGAAAAAGGAAAGGGTTAGAATGAGGTGATACAGATTTATTGCGACTATCCGATACTTTGACTTTCAATGTTTTAATTGAGGGTTCATAATCTAAGATTTTTCTAATCTTATCAATTGTTAGAATTTTTTTTCTCGAAGAAATCATGAATTTTTCTAGGGCAGTATTAAATATTTCATCGAAAACTTACAGCGGCTTGCCAAACAAAGGCTAAGAGAAAAAAGAACAGAGGTATGACTGGCATAACATCTACGATTGGATTCAAAAAAGCATAGGCTTCGGGCAATTTGGCGAAGAAAAAATTACTCGAATAAAGGGCAGAATTAAGACAGATACAGATCAAACTAAAGATATTAAGCATAACAAACATTTTGTTCTTGGAGATAATTGAATTTTGATTGAGTTATTGATATGGTATTGATATAAGGGAAAAAAGAATAAAGTAGGGTAGACCAAAAAATCCTTCTTTTTCTTTTAACTAACCCAATCAAGAATACTTCAAGTCTCAAAAGAGAATAGAAGAAATCATACTTTCATAAATATCTTAATTGAATTATATGTAATGATCAATAAATTCAGTTTAATTCTATGTCTATACGTGTCAAAATCCTAGCAACAATCTAATCTATTCCATAAATATTTGGACTGGAATTGACGAACGACTAATAACAATATTAGTGTTTATTAGTGTCGACTAGAAATCTAAATGGGGCGTGGCCAAGTGGTAAGGCAACGGGTTTTGGTCCCGCTATTCGGAGGTTCGAATCCTTCCGTCCCAGAGCATACCAATTATATCAGAATAAAGATTGCTTTAAAAGTCGGAGGGGCCTTTGATTCTATGCCCATCCCCTTCATATTGAAGGTTAGTTACTTAGAAAAACCTTACGTCTCATATCCATTTGCATTCTCAATGATGCATTCTAGATCGAAATCCGAAAGAAAAGCCTCTTTATTCCCTATCTATTATTCCCTATCCCTTAAATGAGGTAGCCTAATTATTAATTCTCTGTGGATTGTTTTATTAAAAAATAAACAAGAGGGTTTTCTTGGTACTAATGGAATTCAATTAATGGGATTAAATCTCTTAAGGCTAGGTTAGGGGAAACTAAAATCAAAATAGGAACAAAGACTCGTTTGGCTTTGTACCTAGACAAGATAGTCTAGCATCCCGTAAAAGAGGATCTTTTTTTTTATTTATGATTCATCATCCCATATTATTTGTGAAATAGATCAGTAAATAGATCAGTAGTGGAAGGTATCAATTTCAATATCGGTGTCTGTACAAATCTCATTAACAAACAATCAAGTTACATATGTAACAAATCCATTTTCTTTGAACCTCAGTTTTAGGTATTTCGTCTTTGGCTCTAATGAATTATTGTAAATCTATTATTGTAAATCTATGTAACAATTCAGACGGGGCAATTCATACATTCTATTTACTTTTTACTTTATGGAAAGATTCTTATGGAAAAATTACAGAAAGATTACTGAACCTCAAGTCAAACAAAATATAACAAAATACCTAAAAAATGAGGAAGGAAATTTTTAGATGTATGTATTTGTTATCGTTCTATTTCAGCGACAATGAGGTTTCGATTTTCGTGAAAAAGATTTATGATCTTTAAAATTTTTTAAATTAAAATATTTCACATAGAATATCCATAATTACTTCCAGTAACAATTGTTCAGTCTAAGATACAGAAATCTCCTATTCTTTCGGTTCTTATTTTATCAATCATATGAAAGAATAAGGATCTAAATCTTCTTCACGAAAAAAAACGAAGAGAAATTGGATTTGTTTTTGATCTATCTATTTGCTTTAAATCATTGTTGGTTCAGTTCAAAACGAAACATGGATTTATCTCTCTTATTTATAAGGATCAAATGCGGTTTTTTTTATTGTTTGTAAAACTTTATTCAACTCAAATAATGATGTAATGATGTCGAAGTAGTCAATTTTTTCAATTAAATATTTGTAATGATTTATTATTAGATTAGTCTTTCGTACTTGAAGAAGTATTAGATTGATGAATCTATCCTATTGTGTCACTTGAAGATGCAGATTCAAAAATAACTCATTTATTTTATATTTGTATCCTTTTATTTTTATATAAATTTGATTTTTATAAAAATTTTTATAAATATATAAATATAAATGTCTATTATATTATGTATTATAAAATATATAATAATATTATATTTTATCATATCTATAATTATTTTAGAATATTTATAATAATATATATATAATTATAGATATTCTATTATTATTATACTATTTATATATTATAGATATATTATAGATAAATTATAGATATTAGAATATCTAATTTTATATTTATATGTAATTTTATAGGTATAAAAGATATAAAAATATAAATCATTTTATAGATAGATAATCTATCTAGATTATAGATATAAGAAGATATAATAAAAAATGTTGCATTCATACAATAAAATACGGGATTAAGTTGAATTCTTGATGAGACATCTTCAGAAAAATATCTACACATCCATAAAAAAAAAGAAACAAGTATAGATTACTATGTACCGACTAAAACAATGACTATTCATGGTTCCATAATTGAATCAATTACATACCGGCTCCAAACTAGAGGAATGTTATGGTAAAACTTCGTTTGAAACGATGTGGTAGAAAGCAACGTGCGACTTGAAGGACATGATCAGTTGTGGATTTTTACACCCACCATTTTTTTATATTCAAATTTTATTATATAGTTATATAGGAATGAAGGTGCTCTTGGCTCGACATCGTTTGTTCTGCTCCACTAGAAGAACCCCTCTTTTCTTTTTTTGTTGGGTTGTAATGTAAATAGTACATGATGGAGCTCGAGTAGAAAGTATTGATTCATTTCTCGGGGGCAAGGATCTAGGGTTAGTGCCAATCAAGAAGTTGGAAATACTTTGTAAGTATATCTTCGATAAAGGATACAATTCAAGCAAGTTTAAAATCCAAAAAGAAAATTTGTTTGAATTTGTAGAACACTTTCAATCAAAAGTGTATCGTGCGGGAATCAACCGTTCGTATGATTCTTTGATAAAAATAAATCACAAAAAAAAGGTATGTTGCTGCCATTTTGAAAGGATTAAGGATCATCGAAGTAATGTCTAAACCCAATGATTTAAAACAGAAATAAAGGATCCCGGAACAAGGAAACGCCGTTTTCAATTGTCTCAAAAACTAGGATTAGGATGAGAATGACGAATACAATAGATTTTAAACGAGACAAACAAAAAGGGGGTTAGAGACCGCTCAATAAATGAAATGCCTAAGGGTTGTCCTTTGAGCTATTTGAGAGTTATCCAACTTGAGTTATGAGTACGAATGATTTTATATTTTTGGGGAAAGAAGAACAAAAAAAAGGACTTAAATTAAATCATAGTCTAATGAATTTGATGATTTTATAGATCTATTTGCCATTGGAATTCTATACATCGACATAACTTTGAATCATTTTTTCTCGAGCCGTACGAGGAGAAAACTTCTTATACGTTTCTAGGGGGGGGGGGTATTGTTCACCTACATCTATCCCAATGAGCCGTCTATCGAATCGTTGCAATTGATGCTCGATCCCGAAGAGAAGGAAGAGATCTTCGGAAAGTGGGTTTTTATGATCCGATAAAGAATCAAACTTATTCAAATGTTCCTGCTATTCTATATTTCCTTGAAAAAGGAGCTCAACCTACAGGAACTGTTCATGATATTTCAAAGAAAGCGGAGGTTTTTACGGAACTTCGTCTTAATCAAACGAAATTCAAATTCAATCAATGAAATACAAAAAACGAGGGGGGGATGACTCGTATATAGCTTTGTATAACTTTCTCTACTACTGCCCCTTAATCTATCTTATTGATATAAGATGGATAGAAAAAAGATCAAGTGAATAGATGAAGGAATTATATCTAGAAATATA